GTCAAGTAACGGAAATTCAATCAAATTCATAACTGTCTCAATGTAATTTTTTCCTTCCTTTTTTTTTTTATTGTCTGAATACTCAGTTAAGACCATTCCAACGCTCCCTTTCGCCATGCATAAACTGAACCCACAATTGGGATAAGCACGAAAATTAAAGCTTCGATAAATACAGATACACCTAATACATCGAAACTCATTGCCCATGGATAAAGAAAGACCGTTTCAACATCAAAAACAACAAAAACTAGAGCAAACATGTAATAGCGGATTCGGAATTGTAACCAAGCGTCCCCCATAGGTTCTATGCCCGATTCATAACTAGAGAGCTTCTCTGGTCCTTTACTAACCGGGGCTAAAACTCCTGAAATTACAAATGCCAAGATAGGAATAACGCTTGATATTATTAGAAATGCCCATAAAATATCATATTCGTGAAGCAGAAACATAAATGTACTCCTATTAATGTGGAATATGCTTAATTATTCGAGTTGGCATTGTCAATTCATCCAGAACTTGTTTTCCTAGGTGAAACAAGAATTTATTTTAATCAAATCAAAGTGTATAGTTCAGAGTTTGTTTGCTGCGTGGCATGTCTTGTTTAGAGATTCATCCAACGGAATCGGGATTCCGTTTTTGATTTCGATTCTATTTAGATATGGTGTAGAAATAAGGCGTTCTTACACAAACAAAACTCTCTCACTTTGTCTCGCTTTCTCTATTCTTTATAAAAAAATAGATATAAGATTAAAAAATATTAAATAAAAAAATTCTAAATAATAAAAGTAATTTAATTAAATACTAAAATATACTAATCTAACCTAATAGAATATTCTATTACTAATGTATTCTAATGAATAGTAATACTATAACTATGTTTCATAATTCTGAAACGTAATACTATGTTTTTGTTTTTTTCTTGATATTTCCTTATATTTATTTCTTTGTATTTTATATTTAGTATATTTAGAAATATATATTTCTTATATAAATTATATGTAAATATATAATTTATGTAATGTATAAATAATAAAATGAAATAAGATAATGAAATATTATCAAAAAAAAATATCAAACATAACATAGTTATTATCAAAACCAATAATTTTTGGGGGGTAAAAAATGTCTAGGGATTTCTAACATATTCGAAGTATTCTTTTCATTAAAATCCAGGTAAAGGATCGTCGTTGTTTCTATTGATTTTATACAAATACGAATACGTAAACACAATCTAATGCATCGAACGATTATATTTTCTTTCTTTTTCTTGTCCTAGATTTGACACATACTGATCTGATTAGATCCATTGGAATGAATTATTGTTTTTATTTTCAAGTACCTATGTATTTACATGAATATGTGGTAATGCTTTCATTTCATTTCTATGAAACAACCAATGGTCTGGCCTGTCCAGTCTATAAACAAGTACTAATGAGGAAATGAAAACTATACTAAACAAAAATAGAATGTCTATACAAAAATAGACAAATAGAATGTATTAGGGCTATACGGACTCGAACCGTAGACCTTCTCGGTAAAACAGATCAAACTGATTATTATCGAAATGATTCGAACTGTTTCAAAGACCCAACATGCATTTTGTTTGTTGCATTGGGCTCTTTCATCAACTGATGTAAAGATCAGTTAGTCCACCATATTTTTTCTTTACAGGAAGATAATGAGCTGGCTCCATGTGCTCTGATTCATTATTTGTATTCAGATCTAGTAGCAATACCAAAGTGTTTCAAAGAAGGGTTACCTTGACTTAGGTCTGCCTTCGGCTTAGATCAACCTAAGTTAAATGGAGTCTCTATCGTTCCGCTGCAAGAGTCAAATATGAGACTTCATACACCTTAAAGTTCATAGGATGAAAGGAGGTTTTTTTGAAGCCCTTATACTCATTATGCCTAGCATTGAATGGGCTGGGTATTTACCTTATCAACTATCAAATCAATGACGGGTTCTATTTGATTTGGCACCTAAATTCGCACCAAAATCGGACCGAACCAAATATTTGTCAGGCTATTGTTCTCTCGAATCTATGGAGTAAGACATTGATTTTTCAATAAGATCAACTATGTTCATTGCATAATAAGCTCCCTTGAAAAGCATTGGCGCACGTGTAAACGAGGTGCTCTACCTAACTGAGCTATAGCCCTTGTCATAGATATCTTAACATATAGATAATTTCTTGTCAAGATGGATATTCCCTAATCTCACATGATAACTCTTTGATCCGTTTACTGTTAACAGATTGGTATTGCTTAGAAATAATATTCTATCTATAATCCCCGAGGTGATGGGTCTTCTTTTGCGGTGATAAATTACCTACTTAACTCAGTGGTTAGAGTATTGCTTTCATACGGCAGGAGTCATTGGTTCAAATCCAATAGTAGGTAGAACTTATTAGATACCGGAGTCAATGCAATGGTATCTAATAAGTTTTTCTACCCATCCTCTTTTTTTCGTTGTATCAGATTAGACTTGATTGTCTTCAATTGGCAGAATCTAAATGTGGTGTATAATAAAGAACTTCTAAAAAACTTCTTTTGATTATTTTGATGTATTGACTAGTAGGAAATAACATTGACAGCCTCTACTCGTGTCCTAGCTCGTCTGAGAGCTAGATTCGCTTCAATCACTTGTCTCTTACCCTCAGCTCTACTCAAGTTAGCTTCAGCTATTTTAAGAGTTTGTTGAGCTTCTTGCGGATCAATGTCAGTACTCATCTCCGCATCATTTCCTAAAATGGTGATCTCATTATTCCCTATTCTAGCAAAACCACCCATCAGAGCCACCGTTAACCATTGGTCGTTGAGGCGTATTCTCAAAAGACCTATATCTACAGCCGTGGCAATAGGGGCGTGGTTTGGTAATACACCAATTTGGCCACTATTTGTAGATAAAATGATTTCTTTCACTTCTGAATCCCAAATAATTCGATTAGGAGTCAGTACACAAAGATTTAAGGTCATTTCTTCAAATTGCTCTCCACTTCTAAGTTCATAGCTTTCGCGGTAGCTTCATCGATGTTACCCACCAAATAAAAAGCCTGCTCGGGCAGACCATCTAATTCTCCGGAAAGGATCAGTTGAAACCCCCTAATTGTTTCTGCAAGACCAACATATTTTCCTGGAGAACCAGTAAATACTTCTGCCACGAAGAAGGGTTGTGATAAGAAACGCTCAATTTTTCGTGCTCTTGCTACAGTTAAACGATCCTCCTCGGATAATTCATCCAACCCAAGAATAGCTATAATGTCCTGAAGTTCTTTGTAACGTTGTGAAGTTTGCTTAACTCTTTGCGCAGTTTCATAATGTTCCTCGCCAACGATCCGAGGTTGTAACATAGTTGACGTTGAATCTAAAGGATCTACTGCTGGATAAATACCCTTGGCAGCTAATCCTCTTGATAGTACGGTAGTAGCATCTAAATGTGCAAATGTAGTGGCAGGAGCAGGGTCTGTCAAATCGTCCGCAGGTACATAAACTGCTTGGATCGAAGTTATAGATCCCTCTTTGGTAGAAGTAATTCTTTCTTGCAAAGAACCCATTTCTGTACTAAGGGTAGGTTGATAACCCACTGCAGAAGGCATTCTCCCTAATAATGCGGATACTTCTGATCCTGCTTGGACAAAACGAAAGATATTGTCGATGAATAGAAGCACATCTTGTTCATTAACATCCCGGAAATATTCTGCCATAGTTAGGGCAGTCAAACCAACTCTCATACGAGCTCCCGGCGGTTCATTCATTTGACCATAGACTAAAGCTACTTTTGATTCTGCAAGATTTTTTTCATTAATTACTCCGGATTCTTTCATTTCCATGTAAAGATCATTTCCTTCACGAGTACGTTCTCCTACTCCGCCAAATACGGATACGCCTCCATGAGCTTTGGCAATGTTGTTGATCAATTCCATGATGAGTACTGTTTTACCTACTCCAGCTCCCCCAAATAGTCCGATTTTTCCTCCACGGCGATAAGGAGCTAAAAGATCTACCACCTTAATACCTGTTTCAAAGATTGATAATTTCGTATCTAACTGTATAAAGGCAGGCGCAGATCTATGAATAGGAGATGTTGTGCGAGTATCTACAGGACCTAAATTATCAACAGGCTCTCCAAGAACGTTGAAGATTCGCCCGAGAGTAGCTCCGCCGACTGGAACACTTAGAGGAGCTCCCGTGTCAATCACTTCCATTCCTCTCATCAGCCCATCTGTAGCACTCATAGCTACAGCTCTAACTCGATTATTTCCTAATAATTGTTGTACCTCGCAAGTCACATTAATTTGCTGACCGACAGTATCTCGACCCTTAACTACCAAAGCGTTATAAATATTAGGCATTTTGCCCGGGGGAAAAACGACATCCAGTACTGGGCCAATAATTTGAGCGATACGCCCTAGTTTTTTTTCTTCAAGTGTGGAAACCGCAGGGCTAGAAGTAGTAGGATTGATTCTCATAATTATAATAAAGTGAAATATGTCGAAATCCTTTTTGGAATAATACCAAATTGAAAATAAATGTCCGATAGCAAGTTGATCAGTTAATTCAATAAGAGATAAATGGGAGATAGCACTCGATTTAGTTGGTACCACCCAACCGAATCCGATTCAATCGTTTACTCATTCAATGAGTAAATTTTCAAGTTCAGCCAATCCTTTTTTTTGAAAAAAAAATTGCAAGTAAATGAAATCGTGAATAAATGTGTTTCATTTCTCTATCATTATAGAAAAAAGGATCCATATTATATTACTTATGGAATTCGAACCCGAACTCGATTTATGATTCATTATTTCGATCTTATTGGCCTTTGTTCTTTATTTTTTATTTTTCATATAGATTTCCGTCTTTATATTATACCCTTTCGTAGATGAATTATGCTTATTTTCACATCTAGGATTTACATATACAACATATATTACTGTCAAGAGGGAATTTTTCTCAGTATTTAGATATTTAGATTCAAAATAAGAAAGGGATCAATTCAATTAT